TCAAACTTGAATTTTGATTACTAATCAGTTTTATCTTTTCTCCCACCTTCAGAAGAATGAACCATAGACATCCTCCGCTATCGGTATAATTTTCTGAAAGGTAACTATCTCGGTTTCATATAGAAATTCATATAGAATCTTTGAAAAAGACTTTCCTCCATTAAGAAAGGGCTTACTATCTTTGGGATCTGATGCTACACCGCTGCTTAATACCTTAGTGGATCGACTCTATCACATAAGTTGATTCCTAACTTTTATCTCATATCATGACATAAGTAAGCAGTTCTTATTGTATCGGCCCAAAACCTCGCAAATTGATCTTTACGGTGCTTCCTCTAACAATTGGATCCTTTATCCATAGAATAAAATGGGCATATCTATTTCTTCATATTTCGGCTTATATGAAGTCTCTTTTTTTTCTACAGCTAATAAAAATCGTTGTTTTGTACGATACTTATGTAGAAAGCCCGTTTTATTTTTTATTTGTAGTATTTAGTTTTACTAGCCTATTTTCTCTTTTTTCCTCTTTTCTATAGTGGAGATAGTCGCACGTAATGACAGATCACGGCCATATTATTAAAAGCTTGCGGTAAGAATGGATTTCGTTCGAGTGCTCGGAAATAATATTCCAAAGCTTTCGTATGTTCTCCGTTGCTTGTGTGGATAAGGCCTATGTTATAGAGTATATAACTTCGATCATAGGGATCAATTTCTAGTCGCGTAGCTTCGTAATAATTTTGTAAAGCTTCCGCATAATTTCCTTCGGATTGGGCTGACATCCGTTACGGTCGTTCATTCTATTCAAAGAATCCCCGTTCCAGAACCGTACATGAGATTTTCACCTCATACGGCTCCTCCCTTCTGTGCATAATGATAATAATCCATGAAATCAAAATGAAATATTCTCATTATAAACTGAGAGGGGCTAGCGTTTTTACAAGAAATCTCTAGCCAACCCTACTGCAAGAGGTATTTTCTTAACACCAAGGGCGTTGGTGCTATATAGAAAAGGTAACTCCAACAATTTTTTTGTCCTCAACGCCCCCTATTTTCAGGAATTAGTCACTTCAACGGTCTTCGATGGTTATACGGGTATCCAAAGTACGAACGAGATGGATGTTTGTTGTCCCAACCATTCTTGGTAGTCCCGATCCCGATAAGGAAAGGGGATAATTTATAACAAAGTTTTTGTGTTGTTGATTCCTAGGTGTAGCGCTTCTTCCCCTATGCCGCCCATTGGTACTAGTAGAGTGGGATTGACCTGGAATACAGAACCCATAGGTGTAACCTTTCGCTTAAGACTCGAATCAAAATGAAAGCGTCTGAGGCTGCATCAATCGAGGATACACGACAGAAGGGGTTGTTCCATTTTCAAACTTCACCTTCAACAAGCGTAGGTTTATTTCAATAATAGTTTTCTTTCTATCCCGAATGAATCATATGGCTTTCTCGTAAAACTGAAAATGATAAAGAAATTCAAAAAATCAATCAAAAAATCAAATCGCACCATCTCTGTAATAGGTAAATGCTTCTTTTTCTCCTGAAGTTGTCGGAATTATTCGTAATAAGATATTGGCTACAATTGAAAAGGTCTTATCAATAAAATTTCCATTTATCCGCGATCTAGGCATAGTTAACAATCCATTCGATAATTCTTCGCATTACCTCTCGGGGGAAAAGAATCCCACAAAAAGGGAATTTACAGTACGAAATAACATAAAAACAGACTCATTCTAAAAAAAGATGTGGGCCTTCCCTTCCACTCAAATTGTTCCTTTTTCACAGGAATCAATAGGAGGAAAGGTTTCAATCCGATTGGATGTCAGCCAAACCAATGGAGTAGTATACCAATGAACAGAACTAGTTCTATTTCATCTAAGTGGAAGAATCAAGGAATTTTTCCTACAAATTAGGATACCTGGAGGAGTTAGTTTTGATTGGATTATGATCCAAAGAGGAAAAATAATCAAATAATCGAATAATCTAATTATGATTTTATGATATGATAAAATATAGAATAACTATTTTGTGTGCATAGCGTGTATACACTATACAATCAAAATTTTAAAATCCCTGGTATGATTCCAGAATTTATAATAGATCCATGAGGTAAAAGTAAGTAGTTCTGAAACTGGAAAGAAAGCGATTTTTGAATTCCTATGGAATCATTTTATAAATATAAACACTGTCTAACTGGAATCAATCATAGTATAAAATATGAATCCATCAGACGATTCGATTCGTTCCAATTCCTTGGTTTAATTTGGTTCGGTATAAATATTATAACCATAACAAAGGCTACTTATTGATAAAACAAAAGATATATATCTTTTGTTTTTAATGTAATGTCTTTTCTTTTAACAATAAAAAAATATTTTTTATCCATCGAACCCCGAAGGAAGATCTTTCTTTGATGAAACGTTTTCTATTTTTTTTTTTTCTATTGTTTTTATAATTGATCAGGCATACCTATACTGCAATAAGATGAAGACTGCAATACTATGAATGACTCGCTATTTACTCGTTTTCTAGGTCATAATCATAAGATTCTTTAGGAGAGATGGCCGAGTGGTTCAAGGCGTAGCATTGGAACTGCTATGTAGGCTTTTGTTTACCGAGGGTTCGAATCCCTCTCTTTCCGTACCTTCCTTCACCTAATTCACGAACATTACTCACTGAAATGTATCAAATAAAATAAGAACAATTACCGGTCACTTACCTTTTTGGATCGAATTTTAAAGATTCGAATTTGCTCTATTTTCCAATTGTGGAAAACTGGGGAAATTCCCTTGGTTGACCCCGGTAAGAGAATGGGGATTTGTTGTTGTTGTTGTTGGAACTTCCATTTTATGGATGGAATTTTTGATATTTTTTGAAAAGGCTTTTTCGCGGACTCCTCGTTCATTTACCCAACCGTCGGTTGGGTAAATGCCTTTCAGTTTTTCGATGATCAAATATTTTATTTATAATTGAATTAATTATTGAATAACCTGCTTTTTTGGCTAAGTTTGCTCATTGCTGGGTTGATAAAGAAGTAAGCGTTTCAACGGGCTCTCCCAAAATCGTTTGGGCTTGATTTCCGGGCATCTTGGCGACGGCACTCTCCACCTCGTAGAGCTGAGGAAATTCTATGTCTCTATAAAATAGAGAATCTATCCATGACTGACAATTATAATCAAACTCACGTAGTAAGTTAAGCAACTCATGTAGTTCTTGATCTACATAGAATCTAAACCAAAATTAGAAATTCGGTTCTAATTTGACGAATGAATGGAATGGGAGATAGTTTATCCTCCTATTCGCGCATACACGCACCATCTGTATCCTGCTGTGTTGGACCCTCATCGCCATCCGTTTCATGTCTTTTGACAATTCCTCTCGTTCTTCTCGGATGCTCTTTTGAGCGAGCCGATCTTCAAGGGGTTCGATCCGGGCTAGGGGGAACCAAGGCTTAGTCCTGGATTGTGGCTCCCCGCGGCCAAAACCTTCGGTGAGAATCCAAACACTAAGCTGATATAACCAAAAGAAATAAAAATCCATTTTTCTAATAGATTTATTTTTTTTTTTCAATTAAAATGACATTCATTACTATAACGATACGAAATCGTCTAGTAAATTTAGGAGGATACTTCATTGAAACCTCCTAAAATTTGTATTTTTCGATTACTCGATTCTATTTATTACTTTATGATATATATGATATATCGAATTACGATTTTTGAATTGGAAATTTACATTAATGAAAAATTAGGGCTATACGGACTCGAACCGTAGACCTTCTCGGTAAAACAGATCAAACTTATTATTATCAAAATGATTCGAACTGTTTCAAAGACCCAACGTGCATTTTTTTTTTGCATTGGGCTCTTTCATCAACTGATATAAATATCAGCGAGTCCGCCATCCTTTTTCTTAACAGAAAGATAACGAGATGGCTCCGCGTGCTCTGACTCTTTATTTTTATTCAGTAGCAATACCAAAGTGTTTCAAAAAAGAGTTATCTTGACGTAGGTCTGCCTTCGGCCTATATCAACCTAAGTTAAATGGAGTCTCTATCGCTCTGCCCAAAGCATCAAATATGAAACTTCATACACCTTCAAGTTCATAGGACAAAAAGAGATTTTTTTGAGGTACTTATACTCATTATGCCTAGCATTGAATGGACTGAATATTCACCTTATCAATTATCAAATCAATGATGGGTTCTATTTCTTGGCGCCTAAATTGGGACCTCAATTGGACCAACCAACCATTTGTCAGGCTATTGTTCTCTTGTTCCTTCGAATCCATGGAGTAAGACGTCGACTTTTTACTAAGATAAATTCTGTTGATTACATGATGGACTCCTCTGAAAAAACATTGGCGCGCGTGTAAACGAGGTGCTCTACCAACTGAGCTATGGCCCTTGTGTTTGTGATAAATATTTTATCATTATATAAATTCTTGTCAAGGTGAGTATTGCATAATCTGACATGATAGCTCTCTGATCTGTTTCCTGTCAAGGGTATTGCTTAGAAATAAGATTCCATCTATAATCTATCAATGTGACGGGTTCCTTTTTTTTTTTTTCTTTATGATAATAAATGACCTACTTAACCCAGCGGTTAGAGTATTGCTTTCATACGGCAGGAGTCATTGGTTCAAATCCAATAGTAGGTAGAACTTATTAGATACCGCACAGCCAATGGTATCTAATAAGTATTTCTACCCACCTTCTTTTTTTGATTTATTTTGTATCTTTTCCATACCCTACTACTTCTTATTTTTTCTATTTTTTGAGTTGTTTCTTGTTGCACCAAAATCTGATTACACTTGATTGGATTCAATCGGTAGAATCCAAATAGAATATGGTGTATAATCAAAATTTCTTTTTCTTTATTCTTCTATATTCTATTCGGACGCACCAACAACTAGTTATAAAATTGTATTGATAGCCTCGACTCGCGTCCTAGCTCGTCGGAGAGCTAAATTTGCCTCAATTGTTTGTCTCTTGCCTTCAGCGCTACTTAAATTAGCTTCAGCTATTTCAAGAGTTTGTTGAGCTTCTTGCGGATCAATGTCACTGCCCCTCTCTGCATCATTTACTAAAATGGTTATTTCATTATTGCCTATTCTAGCGAAACCGCCCATCAGAGCTATTGTTAACCATTGGTCGTTAAGACGTATTCTCAAAATTCCTATATCTACAGCCGTGGCAATAGGTGCGTGATTTGGTAATACACCAATTTGGCCGCTATTAGTCGATAAAATTATTTCTTGCACTTCCGAATCCCAAACAATTCGATTAGGGGTCAGTACACATAGATTTAAGGTCATTTCTTCAATTTGCTCTCCACATCTAAGTTCATAGCCTTCGCGGTAGCTTCATCGATATTACCTACCAAATAAAAGGCCTGTTCCGGAAGACCATCTAATTCCCCGGAAAGGATCAGTTGAAAACCCCTAATTGTTTCTGTTAGACCAACATATTTTCCTGGAGAACCGGTAAAAACTTCTGCTACGAAGAAGGGTTGTGATAAGAAACGCTCAATTTTTCGTGCTCTTGCTACGGTTAAACGATCCTCTTCGGACAATTCGTCCAACCCAAGGATAGCTATAATGTCCTGAAGTTCTTTGTAACGTTGTGAAGTTTGCTTAACTTTTTGCGCAGTTTCATAATGTTCCTCACCAACAATTCTAGGTTGGAGCATAGTTGATGTTGAATCTAAAGGATCTACTGCTGGATAGATACCTTTTGCAGCGAGTCCTCTTGATAGTACGGTAGTAGCATCTAAATGCGCAAATGTTGTGGCAGGAGCGGGGTCCGTCAAATCGTCCGCAGGTACATAAACGGCTTGAATAGAAGTTATGGATCCCTCTTTGGTAGAAGTAATTCTTTCTTGCAAAGAACCCATTTCTGTACTAAGAGTGGGTTGATAACCTACAGCGGAAGGCATTCTTCCTAATAAAGCGGATACTTCGGATCCTGCTTGGACGAAACGAAAAATATTGTCGATAAATAGAAGTACGTCCTGTTCATTAACATCCCGGAAATATTCCGCCATGGTTAGGGCAGTCAAGCCAACTCTCATACGAGCTCCCGGCGGTTCATTCATCTGACCATAGACTAGAGCGACTTTTGATTCCGCAATATTTTGTTCATTAATCACCCCAGATTCTTTCATTTCCATGTAAAGATCATTTCCTTCACGAGTGCGTTCGCCCACTCCGCCAAATACGGATACACCTCCATGAGCTTTTGCAATGTTGTTGATCAATTCCATGATGAGTACGGTTTTACCCACTCCGGCCCCCCCGAATAGCCCGATTTTTCCTCCACGACGATAAGGAGCTAAAAGATCCACTACTTTAATCCCCGTTTCAAAAATAGATAATTTTGTATCTAACTGTATAAAGGCAGGCGCAGATCTATGAATAGGAGATGTTGTGCGAGTATCTACAGGACCCAAATTATCAACAGGCTCTCCAAGAACGTTGAAAATTCGTCCGAGAGTCGCCCCACCAACTGGAACACTTAGAGGAGCTCCTGTATCAATCACTTCCATTCCTCTCATCAGACCATCTGTAGCACTCATAGCTACAGCTCTAACTCGATTATTTCCTAATAATTGCTGTACCTCGCAAGTTACATTAATTTGCTGGCCAACCGTATCTTGACCTTTAACTACCAAAGCGTTGTAAATATTAGGCATCTTGCCCGGTGGAAAGGATACATCCAGTACCGGACCAATGATTTGAGCAATACGCCCCAGGTTTTTTTCTTCAAGAGCGGAAACCCCAGGACCCGAAGTAGAAGTAGTAGGATTGATTCTCATAATAATAAAGTATTATATGTCGAAATTTTTTTTGCAAACAAAAATAAAAAAATGTCCGATAGCAAGTAGATCGGTTAATTTAATAAGAAATGGGAATTAGTACTCGATTTCGTTGGTACTATCCAACCGAATCCAATTCAATTGTTTACTCATTCAATGAGTGCATTTTCAAACTTAACCAACCCATTTTTAAAAATAAATATAAATATATTATTAATATAATATATATCAAAGTAGATGAATAAGAATTAAGAATTATATATGCGGAGATGTTGTATTTCTCTATCATTATAGACAATCCCATTCATATTATCTATGGAATTCGAACCTAAACTCTATTTATGATTCATCATTTTTATGACATTGGCCGTTGTTTCTTATTTCATCATTTCTATTTACATTACACTTATTTATTCTTTGAATAAAAAAAGAAATCAAATTATTTATTTTGTTGATTGAAAAATTCTGCATATTCATATTACTATTCTATTTACTATTCTATTTTCACATCTAGGATTTACATATACAACTATAACATATATCACTCTCAAGCGTTAATTTCTTATTATTTATCTATTTATATATTTACTTTACAAATTACAAAGAAAGAAAGTAAGTAATGCGAAACTTTCAAAACAAAAAACGGATTGGGTTGCGCCATACATATAAAATAGTATACAATAAT